AGAACCTTTTTTTTGTAATTCCTATGATGCAATTGGGGCTTATCAGCAGAAAAGAATCCAATTAGATAGCCCTTTGTGGCTTAGGTGGAAACTAGATCAACGCGTTATTGCTTCAAGAGAAGCTCCCATAGAAGTTCACTATGAATCTTTGGGTACCTATCATGAGATTTATGGGCATTATCTAATAGTAAGAAGCATAAAAAAAGAAATTTTTTGGATATATATTCGAACTGATGTTGGTCATATTTCTCTTTATCGCGAAATAGAAGAAGCTATACAAGGCTTTTGTCGGGCTGACTCATAAGGTATCTAATGAATCGCATAGTATTTCATCTAAGGAGAATTCAATGACATTCAATTTCATTGAGGTTTCTCTGTTTTCACTAGGACCATAGTTCCTGAATTGCTATACAAATAAAGATTGAGAACAGGAAGTTTTCTAATCACGGACTCAAATCCATTGTTTCATCTTACTTATCGGAATATGGAGGTACTTATGGCAGAACGGGCCAATCTGGTCTATCACAATAAAGTGATAGATGGGACTGCCATTAAACGACTTATTAGTAGATTAATAGATCATTTCGGAATGTCATATACATCACATATCTTGGATCAAGTAAAGACTCTGGGTTTTAAGCAAGCCACTGTTACATCCATTTCATTAGGAATTGATGATCTTTTAACAATACCTTCTAAGGGATGGCTAGTCCAAGATGCTGAACAACAAAGTTTCATTTTGGAAAAACACCATCATTATGGGAATGTACATGCGGTAGAAAAGTTACGCCAATCCATTGAGATATGGTATGCTACAAGTGAATATTTGCGACAAGAAATGAATCCTAATTTTAGGATGACTGACCCTTTGAATCCCGTCCATATAATGTCTTTTTCGGGAGCTAGAGGAAATGTATCTCAAGTACACCAATTAGTAGGTATGAGAGGATTAATGTCAGATCCTCAAGGCCGAATGATTGATTTGCCCATTCAAAGCAATTTACGCGAAGGATTGTCTTTAACAGAATATATCATATCTTGTTATGGAGCCCGCAAGGGAGTTGTGGATACTGCTGTACGAACATCCGATGCTGGATATCTTACGCGTAGGCTTGTTGAAGTAGTTCAACACATTGTTATACGTAGAAAAGATTGTGGTACTATTCGAGGAATTTCTGTGAGTCCTCAAAAGGGTAGGATGCCGGAAAGAATTTTTATTCAAACATTAATTGGTCGTGTATTAGCAGATGATATATATATGGGTTCACGATGCATTGCCCTTCGAAATCAAGATATTGGTATTGGACTTGTTAATCAATTCATAGCCTTTCGAACAAAATCAATATCTATTCGAACTCCCTTTACTTGTAGAAGTACATCTTGGATATGTCGATTATGTTATGGTCGGAGTCCTACTCATGGTGACCTGGTCGAATTGGGGGAAGCTGTAGGTATTATTGCGGGTCAATCTATTGGGGAACCGGGCACTCAACTAACACTAAGAACTTTTCATACTGGTGGAGTATTCACAGGGGGTACTGCAGAACATGTACGAGCCCCTTCAAATGGAAAAATAAAATTCAATGAAGATTTGGTTCATCCCACACGTACACGTCACGGACATCCTGCTTTTTTATGTGATATAGACTTGTATGTAACTATTGAAAGTAAGAATATTCTCCATAATGTCACTATCCCGCCAAACAGTTTTATTTTAGTTAAAAACGATCAATATGTAGAATCCGAACAAGTGATTGCTGAGATTCGCGCAGGAACAGATACTTTGAGTGTTAAAGAGAGAGTTAGAAAACATATTTATTCTGACTCAGAAGGAGAAATGCATTGGAGTACTGATGTTTACCATGCACCCGAATTTACATATAGTAATGTGCATCTCTTACCAAAAACAAGCCATTTATGGATATTATCGGGAGGTTCCTGTAAATCCAGCGTAGTACCCTTTTCGCTCCATAAGGATGAAGATCAAATGAATGTGAATTCTCTTTCTGTTAAAGAAAGACATCTTTCTAACTTCTCGATAAATAATGATCAAGTGAGACACAAATTTTTGAATTCAAATTTGTTTAGTAAATTTAGTAAAAAAAAGAGTCTTCCTTATTTCAATCCAATCAGATGTATTGATCATTGTAATCTCATATATCCTACTATTATTCACGAGAATTCTTATTTATTGGCAAAAAGGCGAAGAAATAGATTGATTATTCCATTCCAATCTATTACAGAACGAGATAACGAACTAATACCTCGTTCCAGCACCTCAATTGAAATACCTACAAATGGTATCTTCCGTAGAAACAGTATTCTTGCTTATTTTGATGATCCTCAATACAGAAGAAATAGTTCGGGAATTACTAAATATGAGACTGTAGGGATGCATTCAATCGTCAAAAAAGATTATTGGATTGAGTATAGAGGAATCAAAGAATTTCATCCAAAATACCAAATGAAAGTAGATCGATTTTTTTTCATTCCCGAGGAAGTGCATATTTTACCCGAATCTTCTTCCATAATGGTACGGGACAATAGTATTATTGGAGTAGATACACGAATCACTATAAATACAAAAAGCCGAGTGGGCGGATTAGTTCGAGTGGAGAAAAAAAAAAAAAGGATTGAACTTAAAATATTTTCTGGAGATATTCATTTTCCTGACGAGACAGATAAGATCTCTCGACACAGCGGGATCTTGATCTCGCCAGAAATGATAAAAACAATTTCTAAAGAATCAAAAAAATTGAAAAATTGGATCTATATCCAACATATCACAACTAAAAAAAAAAAAGATTTTGTTTTGGTTCGACCCGTAATTCCATATGAAATAGCGGATGGGATCAATTTAGAAACACTTTTTTCCCAGGATCTATTGCAAGAAGTGGATAATATGCAACTTCGAGTTTTGAATTATATCCTTTATGGAAATGGCAAACCAATTCGGGGAATTTCTGACACAAGTATTCAATTAGTTCGGACTTGTTTAATGTTGAATTGGGACCGAGACAAAAAAAATTCTTTTATTGAAGAAGCCCACACTTCCTTTCTTGCGATAAGTGTAAATGGTCTGATTCGAGATTTCCTAAAAATTGACTTAATGAAATCCCATATTTCATATAGCAGAAAAAGGGAAGATCCATCAGGTTCAGGATGGATCTCTAATAATGAATCAAATCGAACCAATATCAATCCATTTTATTACATTTCTTCTAATTCTAAGGTAAAGATTCAACAATCAATTAGTAAAAATCAAGGAACTCTTCGTGCGTTGTCGAATCGGGCTAAAAATAAGGAATGCCGATCTTGGATAATTTTGTCATCATCAAATTGTTTTCGAATGGGACCATTCAACGATGTAAAATATCCAAATGTGATAAAAGAAGCAATTCAAAGAGATTCTATAAATTCAATTAACAATTTGTTGGGACCTTTTGGAACAGCCATTCCAATTGCGAATTTTTATTCATTTGATCAATTAATAACTCATAATAAGATCGCCGCAGCAAAATACTTGCAACTTGAAAATTTCAAAAATACTTTTCAAAGACTTCAATTGTATTTACTAGATGAAAGAGGAAAAATTTATAATCCCGACTCATGTAGTAACCTTGTTTTGAATCCTTTTCATTTGAATTGGTCCTTTCTCTATCATAATTATCATCATCATTATGATAATAAAACATCTACAATAATGAGCCTTGGGCAGTTTATTTTTGAAAATGTATGTATAGCTAAAAATGGACCGCATCTAAAATCGGGTCAAGTTTTAATTGTTCAAGTTGACTCTGTAGTAATCAGATCAGCTAAGCCTTATTTAGCAACTCCAGGAGCAACTGTTCATGGGCATTGTGGAGAAAGAATTAATGAGGGAGATACATTAGTCACATTTATCTATGAAAAGTCGAGATCTGGTGATATAACCCAAGGTCTTCCAAAAGTAGAACAAGTATTAGAAGTGCGTTCGATTGATTCAATATCTATAAATCTAGAAAAAAGAATTGAAGTTTGGAACAAACATATAACAAGAATTCTTGGAATTCCTTGGGGATTCTTGATTGGTGCTGAGCTAACTATAGCGCAAAGTCGTATATCTTTAGTTAATAAGATTCAAAAGGTTTATCGATCGCAGGGGGTTCAGATCCACAATAGACATATCGAAATTATTGTACGTCAAATAACCTCAAAAGTGTTGGTTTCAGAAGATGGAATGTCGAATGTTTTTTTACCCGGAGAGTTAATTGGATTGTTGCGAGCTGAACGAACAGGACGCGCTTTTGAAGAAGCTATCTTTTATCGAGCTATTTTATTGGGAATAACGAAAGCCTCTCTGAATACTCAAAGTTTCATATCTGAGGCTAGTTTTCAAGAAACTGCTCGAGTTTTAGCAAAAGCTGCTCTCCGGGGTCGTATCGATTGGTTGAAAGGTTTGAAAGAAAACGTTGTTCTGGGGGGAATGATACCCGTTGGTACCGGATTTAAAGGATTAATGCGCTGTTCAAGAAAACATAATAAAATGATTTTGGAAACCAAAAAGAATCATTTATTTGAGAAGGAAAAGAGAGATATTTTGTTCCACCACAGAAAATTATTGGATTCTTTTATTTTAAAGAATTTCTCATGCTAAACCAGAAAAATTGTTGAGTTTATAGGATTGAATTCTTACTAAAAGATAGAGTGCGGATTTTTTTTTTAATTCTTGGTGGTGGTTATTTTTATTTGCAATATGTATTGGATTTGGTAATAGTAATTAAGAGAAAGATAATAAAGGAATATATAAATAAATCTAAAGAAGTGGCTTGGATCCGGTATATCAACAGCCAATCTAGAGAAGGTTCCATCGGAACAATTAAACAATTATTTGATAATTGATTTTTTTTAGGATACCTCGTCTCTTTTATTTTTTTTTAATTCAATGAAAAAAGATAAAGATCAAAAACGTGTGAGGAAAAATGACAAAAAGATATTGGAATATAAATTTGGAAGATATGATGGAAGCAGGAGTTCATTTTGGTCATGGTACTCGAAAATGGAATCCTAAAATACGTCCTTATATTTCTGCAAAGCGTAAAGGTATTCATATTATAAATCTTACCAGAACGGCTCGTTTTTTATCAGAAGCTTGTGATTTGGTTTTTGATGCAGCAAGTAAAGGAAAAAAATTCTTAATTGTTGGTACCAAAACTAAAGCAGCTGATTTAGTAGCACGGGCTGCAATAAAGGCTCAGTGTCATTATGTTAATAAAAAATGGCCCGGCGGTTTGTTAACAAATTGGTCCACTACAGAAACAAGACTTCATAAGTTCAGGGACTTGAAAATGGAAGAAAATATGGGGAGACTCAACCGTCTTCCAAAAAGAGATGCAGCTGTTTTAAAGAGAAAATTATCCCACTTGCAAACATATCTTAGCGGGATTCAATATATGACAGGGTTGCCTGATATTGTAATAATCGTTGATCAGCAAGAAGAATATACAGCTCTTTTAGAATGCATCACTTTAGGAATTCCAACAATTTGTTTAATTGATACAAATTGTGATCCCGATCTCGCAGATATTTCGATTCCGGCAAATGATGACGCTATAGCTTCAATTCGATACATCCTTAACAAATTAGTATTCGCAATTTGTGAGGGACGTTCTAGCTATATAAGAAATCCTTGATTCATAATAATTAAGTAAAACAAATCATTTTAGGAACTCTATATATATTTATCAATAAATTAATCAAATTGAAGTATAAAGCCGGTAATAAGTAAGCAAGTCAACAAATAAACAAAGACACGATTGAATCAAAATAATTCCTTTTCAATTTTTATTTTGCTAAGAGGGCAATATGAATGTTCTATCATGTTCCATCAACACACTAAAAGGATTATATGATATATCTGGTGTAGAAGTAGGCCAACATTTCTATTGGCAAATAGGAGATTTCAAAGTCCATGGCCAAGTACTTATTACTTCGTGGGTTGTAATTCTTATCTTATTAGGTTCATCCGTTATAGCTGTTCGGGATCCACAAACCATTCCGACTAACGGTCAGAATTTCTTCGAATACGTCCTTGAATTTATTCGAGACGTGAGTAAAACTCAGATCGGAGAAGAATATGGTCCGTGGGTTCCATTTATTGGAACTATGTTTCTATTTATTTTCGTTTCTAACTGGTCAGGGGCTCTTTTACCTTGGAAAATCATACAGTTACCTCATGGGGAATTAGCTGCGCCCACTAATGATATAAATACTACTGTTGCATTAGCTTTACTCACGTCAGTAGCATATTTCTATGCAGGTATTAGCAAAAAAGGATTAAGTTATTTCAGTAAATATATTAAACCAACTCCAATCTTGTTACCCATTAACATATTAGAAGATTTTACAAAACCTTTATCACTTAGTTTTCGACTTTTTGGAAATATATTAGCTGATGAATTAGTAGTTGTTGTTCTTGTTTCTTTAGTACCTTTATTAGTTCCTATACCTGTCATGTTCCTTGGGTTATTTACAAGTGGTATTCAAGCTCTTATCTTTGCAACTTTAGCTGCGGCCTATATAGGCGAATCTATGGAGGGTCATCATTGACTAGTTTGAAATTTTTTTTGTTTAGCCCAATCCATTCCTTATGAATCTTTTTTTATTTTACATTTGATTCCATATTTGATTTAATCTTGGATATTAGGAATCACAATTCTTCTGGTCCAATTTTTATGACGTGCAATTAAAAAAGATGTTATATAGAATTAGAACAATTCCCATTTCAGTTGATTTTATTCAACTCCACGATTGACCAAAAGAAAATTTTAATTTTAATAAATAATAAATGACACGAACTTAGATCAATCAAATACTAATATGGAAATCATTTGACTTAATAAATTCGTCTATTTCAATGGGTTGTATCCATTCATGTTTGATTTGGATAATTATTAATCACAAGATTAAAAAGAAAAAGAAATGGAAGAACAAAAGTTATATGTATTCACAAAACTTTATTACTTTGATTGGATGAATCGGATTGAGGGAATATTTAAGTCATAATTCATTGGTTGATTGTATCATTAACCATTTTTCTTTATTTTGGTGCGAGGAACTTATCATGAATCCACTGATTTCTGCCGCTTCTGTTATTGCTGCTGGATTGGCCGTAGGGCTTGCTTCTATTGGACCTGGGGTTGGTCAAGGTACTGCTGCAGGTCAAGCTGTAGAAGGTATTGCGAGACAACCTGAGGCGGAGGGAAAAATACGAGGCACTTTATTGCTTAGTCTAGCTTTTATGGAAGCTTTAACAATATATGGACTAGTTGTAGCATTAGCGCTTTTATTTGCGAATCCTTTTGTTTAATTCGATAATATAAGTGTTTAATTCTATAAGAAAAAAATACGTATTTTTTTCTTATAGAATTGTCTTGGACTTGCTGCTTGCTTTTTTGAAGTCATAGTTAAGATTGGCTTCCTATTTTTACTTAGTTGTTAAGAGAATCTATTATATCATGG